AAAAACGAGAAAATAAAAAAGAGCTAGTCTAGTTTTGTGTAATTTTTTCTTCACTATTCCCCTTCCCGTTTCCCCATCTTTTGTTCTATCCATAAAATTATGTATGGTATTATCCCCCAATCGGGTAGTTTTTGGCGAGACTCCACTAAAAAAAGGGGCCGAGCTTTCTTATGGTATCTTTATGGATATTGAATAAACCCGAGGTTTTCTTCTTGATTCTTTTTTTCTTTTCGACATCTACACTTTTTTTATTCTCTAGGTAGGTTATTTATGAAATGCCAATCCAACACAAGTTCTTATTATTTTATAATAAAAATATTATTTTTTTCTCAACGTTCATATTGACAATAGTGCATTGAAAAAATATAATTGATCGTGGATAAATAGATCTATTTATCCACGCCCTATAAGTTTTTTTTTACTTTACTTCATGTAAGCGATACGTTCCTTAAATTCTCTGGGATATATTTCATTTATCTTATCCGGGAATTTTTCAGATTTTCATTATAGCTATAGCTGTTCGTTTTTATGTTCATAATTTACTATAAAAAAATGTTTTTGATGGGGTTGTGCAATCCAATCTCTCTTTTTTTTTTTTCGATCGTATCTACACACCATAATTCTATTTTGGGGTTGCTAACTCAACGGTAGAGTACTCGGCTTTTAAGTGCGGCTAAAATCTTTTACACATTTGGATGAAGGAACGGATTCGTCCATACCGTTGGTAGAGTTTGTAAGACCCCGACTGATCCTGAGAGGGAACGAATGGAAAAAACAGCATGTCGTATAAATGAATAACTCATATCATAAATAAATAACTTTAAGATAGAGTACTTAACCCTTACGGGATCGGTACAAAATATTTGTTTAGTTTGTTAGAGTTTTAATTCTTAGAGCGGTACAAAAAATCAATTATGGTTGGATCGAGTGAATAAATGGATAGAGCCAAAAAGCTCCAATTATAGGGAAACAAAAAGAGCAACGAGCTTCGGTTCTTAATTCGAATAATTACCAATTACCCGATCTAATTATACGTTAGAAATATATTAGTCCCTGGGGCGGGCAAAGGTTATGAAATCACTTTAATAAGTGGATTCTTCACTTTTTTTTTGAATCCTAACTATTCTATTAATTATATCCCTGTGCGGAGACGAATGTGTAAAAGAAACAGTATATTGAGAAATATAATTCTAAAGTCAAAAGAGCGATCGGGTTGCAAAAATAAAGGATTTATAAACATCTTCGGTATCTTATAACGAACAAGAACCAATCGGATGGAAAAAGAGAGAATCCATGGATTAATCATTTCCAAGGTATCTTTTCTTACTATGATACCTTGATACCTTGTTTTGACTGTATCGTACCTATGTATCGTATCATTTGATGACCCAAGAAATCCCCGGTTTTGGTTCAAATCGAATTTCAAATGGAGGAATTACAAGGCTATTTAAAGATAGATAGATCGCGAGAACGGGACTTCCTATACCCACTTCTCTTTCAGGAATACATTTATGCACTTGCTCATGATCATGGGTTAAATAAATCGATTCTTTATGAGCCTATGGAAAATTTAGGTTATGACAAAAAATATAGTTTAATAATTGTTAAACGTTTAATTACTCGAATGTATCAACAGAAGCATTTGATTATTTTTACGAATGATTCTAATCCAAATTTTTTTTTCGGGCATAATAAAAATTTGGATTCTCAAATGATATCAGAGGGGGTTGCAGTCATTGTGGAACTTCCATTCTCACTGCGATTAGTATCTTCCCCAGAAAGTAAAGAAATAGACAAATCTATGACTACTTTACGATCAATTCATTCCATATTTCCCTTTTTAGAGGATAAATTATTACATTTAAATCATGTATTAGATATACTAATACCCTACCCTATCCATCTGGAACTATTGGTTCAAACCCTTCGCTCTTGGATACAAGATGCTCCCTTTTTGCACTTATTGAGATTCTTTCTCTACAAGTATCATAATTGGAATAGTCTTATTACTCAAAAAACGAAAATGATTCTCTTTTTTTCAAAAGAGAATCAAAGATTTTTCCTGTTCCTATATAATTTTCATGTATATGAATCGGAATCCATATTTGTTTTTCTCCGTAAACAATCTTATCATTTACGATCAACGTCTTCTAGAGCTTTTCTTGATCGAACACATTTTTATAGAAAAATAGAACATTTTTTAGTGGATTTTCGTAATGATTTTCATACTATCCTATGGTTGTTCAAGGATCCTTTCATACAGTATTTCAGATTTCAAGGAAAATCCATTTTGTCTTCAAAAGGAACCCCTCTTCTGATGAAGAAATGGAAATATTACCTTGTAAATTTATGGGAATGTCATTTTTACTTTTGGTCTCAACCGGATAGGATTCATATAAACCAATTATCCAATCATTTTATCGATTTTCTGGGTTATCTTTCAAGTGTACGACCAACTCCTTCAGTAGTAAGGAGTCAAATGTTAGAAAAGTCATTTATT